ACCTACTATTGGATTTGAACCAATGACTCCCGCCGTATGAAAGCAATACTCTAACCACTGGGTTAAGTAGGTCATTTATCATCATAAAGAGAAAGAAAAAATGGGACCTATCACATCGGGGATTATAGACGGAATATGACTTCTCAGCAATACCAATTCTTGGCAGGAAACGGATCAGAGAGTTATCATGTGGGATTATGGAATATCCATCTTGACAAGAAATTATCTAGATGTTAATATGTCTATGACAAGGGCTATAGCTCAGTTAGGTAGAGCACCTCGTTTACACGCGCGCCAATGCTTTTTCAGAGAAGTCTATCATGCAATCAACAGAATTGATCTTATTGAGAAATCGATGTCTTACTCCATGGATTCGAGGGAACATTCGAGGGAACAAGAGAACAACAGCCTGACAAATATTTTGTTCGGTCCGATTCAGGTGCCAATTCAGGTACCAAATAGAACCCATCATTGGTTTGATCATTGATAAGGTGAATACCCAGTCCATTCAATGCTAGGCATAATGAGTATAGGGACCTCAAAATAACCTTTTTTCGTCCTATGAACTTTAAGGTGTATGAAGTATCATATTTGACTTTTGGGGCGGATCGATAGAGACTCCATTTAACTTAGGTTGATCTAGGCCGGAGGCAGACCTACGTCAGGGTAACCCTTCTTTGAAACACTTTGGTATTGCTCCTGGATCAGAATTCAAATAATGAATCCGAGCGCGTGGAGCCATCTTGTTATCTTCCTGTCAAGAAAAAATATGGTGGACTAGCCGATCATTCTATCAGTTAATGAAGGAGCCCAATGCAAAAAAAAAGCATGTTGGGTCTTTGAAACAGTTTGACTCATTTCGATAATAATAAGTTTGGTCTGTTTTACCGAGAAGGTCTACGGTTCGAGTCCGTATAGCCCTATACATTTTTATATTCATTTCCTAATTAGTGCGCGTGGCTGGCCGGTTGATTGTTCCATAGAAATAGAATCATTCCCACAGGATCACGAAGATCCCTTGGGGCTTGAAAACAAGAATTTATTCCAACGGATCCAATCGGATCGTTATTTTCAAATCTCGGATAAACAAACCCATTCTTCTTCATTAATCTTCGTCTGTGAATGACATACGACTTTTTCTTCTTTTATTTATTGTCCATGATCCAAGATTTAGTGATACACCTTTGGTATAGCCAAGTCAATTTATGAAGTCAAAATCATAACATGAGCCTGGCTCAAGAAAAACTCCAACCTAACCCAACAAAATCAAATCCAAATTAAATCTAATAGAAAGTCACATGATCTAGAGCGTATTCTTGTTCTTGTATTTGTAGAAAAACCAGAGTTTTAAAAACAAAGCTCTTCGGTAAGTTTCATTGTACAATAGGCTTTTCCTCGTATAACCGGCTTAGCAAAGCAAGTAGTCATTTTTCTGTACAATACTTAATAAGTTTAAGTTATTTTTTTTGTATTCCAATCTACCCAATCCAACTGTTCATCATTCCAATTCTACCAATGCAGACTTTATCTAAAAAGATTAGGGCCCATTTGAACTTGGATGAGTTAGGAATCCCCCGACGTATTGCCTTTTGGCAGAACAACAACCCCAATTCATTGTTTCAGAGATAATGAATTGGTCCTAAATGTATCAATGTTTGCGCCCTCTTCTATTTTTATGAGTTGGTTTTTGGGGAATGGGGAGATTTTGTCTGTCGAATCGTTCGACAACGCGCGATTCCATTCGAAGTATCTTCTGTAAATCATTTATGATTCAGCCGACTCTACCACTGAACTATGCCCCATTTTGTAGGTTTGCTTCAAAAGAAACCGTTTATTGTCACGAAACCCAACCCGTTGGTTGGTCTTGCTAGGTGTTATTATTACATTAATAAGCATTTCGAGTCATTCCAAATCACGATCTTTAGTCCTAGAAATGGGTCTGAAATGAATCTTTCAAGACTAATTAAATAAACTCGATTTTTTTTTTTTTTTGGGGGGGGGGGTAAAGCCGGGGCCAGGGTAGTACAGGTCCAAAGTTTCCTAATTTGGGTATAGGAACCCATGGGTTTTTATATGTAAAGGTTCCTCACAATTCAATGGATTGAATCAAATCAATTAAGTATAAATCTGATACAAGGAGAGAGAATCGAATCGGTCGATGCATTCTTTTTTCGTATCCGTATCAAATTAATAGAAACAATGATTCTCTATCCGGATCTTAATGAAAAGAATACACCACACAGCCGTGTAGAATATACCATAAATCCCGAGATGAAAATCCCTAGAAATTCTATTACATCTGACTACTGACTATATTCTAAATCACTAAGAAAAAAGAGAGAGAGGGAGATAAAATGGGCCAGACCTCCTCCTTGACTCTATTATATTAATAGAATATTGTAATTTTTTATGTTTAATATTTCATTTATCTTTTTTTTTAATAATATTCAAAATATTAATATTATTTGAATTTCAATTCATATTATTTAATCATATTTTT